TTCACATATAGCAAGATAATATTGTAGATTGATATATAGATCCATATCAAATGCAGCCTCTATCTTTATTTTATTCCAGGGGGCCTAATAAATAGTATGGTAGAAAGAAATAGATGAATCTTTCTACCATACTATCTATCTATTAGAATACTGCCGATTCTAGTCCACTCATTTCATTTAAGACATGAAATTGGAATCTTTTTCATTTTATTTCGTCAATTTTGGCTAAGAACTCAGAAGTCAAGTTTCATTCAAATTAGTTAATAATTAATCGTTTTGACTGACTGTTTTTACATAAATGATAAGTAGAAAAGCGGTAGGAACTAGAATAAATAGTGCAGTAGCAATAAATGCAAGAATATTTACTTCCATAATCTCAGCGGTTTTTTACTTCGCAATAACTCGGGATTTAATCCCATAGAGATGATAAATCTTGGGCCTGTAAATTCAATGAATGAATATTACCTCTCGATGATCTTGAATCAGATCAATATCATGAATAACAATATCTGAACTATCAAATCAATTCGTCGTCGAGAATTGAATAGTATAACATAGGAAGTTCTTTTATCCATACCGCCCCAAACTTGGATTGCTGACCCAATCCAAAATTCCTTTATTTATTTATCATTTTTTATTATCTGTTCTTTTTTTCTCTCTAATCTATCTAGTTCCTTCTTGTACAATCATCTGATGAAGTCTCATCAAATAGCTCTTCCACTTCCAGTGGTCACATAGTTACAAACCCAAACAAACAATAAAAGCTAAATGGAAAAAGAAAGGAGTTTAGAACGAAACTGTTTTTTACTTGGAAGACAAAGAAGTGTGATAAAGATGAGGCCGTATAAAATGAATATTCATCAAATTTACTATTTTCCAATTTGTTCTTTCGTCGATGGGGCCTTAAAACAAAATGAAAAATAGGAAAAATGATTCATTCGCCTTTCTAAGAGGAGTAGGATCTTTGGTTGATCTGTCCTTCCCCCTCCTTTCTTCGTAGATTATTAGCCCCGGGACACCTATACCAAAAGCTCAGTGTGTAATTTGCATGAAATCTATTTTTCAACTTCAAACTAGTAAGTCAGGTTCCATAAATCCGTAGCCAGAAAAATAAATTGTTTTTTTTTGTTTTTCTGGAAAGTATTTTCTTATATTCAATTTTGTATTGGACAAGAAAGGAATTCCCTTTGTGTATGCGCGCCTCAAAAAAGTATAGTACTCGATTCCATTACATGCATCGGGGGCAATCGAAAAAGTCAGCATTTCTTGGAATACGGACTATAATGCTACCAATAATTGTACTAATCCAACCGCATATGTCTTTCTCCTACCAAAAGGAAAGAAAAAAGAAATAAGGATTTCCCCTTTGCTTTGACAATGGAATTCTTCCCCCGGTCCCTTTCATAACATAAAAAGGGAGAAATTTTTTGATATATTTATTGGATCCGTCGGGACTGACGGGGCTCGAACCCGCAGCTTCCGCCTTGACAGGGCGGTGCTCTGACCAATTGAACTACAATCCCAGGGAAATACGGGATCTAGCAGAAAATTTGATTCTTTTTTATCTCCGGATCGGGTATTTCTGAAGTACAAAGGGGGTTATATCATCTCATGGCGGATTGGCGAATTATTGGGCCGAGCTGGATTTGAACCAGCGTAGACATATTGCCAACGAATTTACAGTCCGTCCCCATTAACCGCTCGGGCATCGACCCAGGAAGAATCAATTTTCGACTTATTGGTAATCCATGATCAACTTCCTTTCGTAGTACCCTACCCCCAGGGGAATTCGAATCCCCGCTGCCTCCTTGAAAGAGAGATGTCCTAAACCACTAGACGATGGGGGCCTGCTTGACCAACGGCCATCATACTATGATCATAGTATGATCAGTTTTTTGAAATTGTCAATATAATCGAATGATTCTATCCGAGGGATCTTTCCCCCTTTCAGAATTGCATAGAATTGTTTTTTATTCGTCATTGACGAATTATTCATTAGAATCGACATTAGAAATCTAGTAGTAGTATTTTTTTTTTAATTATTTCAATTAAATTTATTTCTATTATTTTAGTTTAGATTATTTAGTATTTCGAATTTTATTTAGAAATTTCTAAATAAAAAAGAAAAAAGTAATAAATACAAAAAATAGAAATAATAAGGAAGGGGAGGATTTTTTCAGGGAATGATTGGTCCGTCAGAAAAGGAAAAAGGTGTGAAATTCGATTTCTTTCACTTTTATTTGATTCATTGTTAAGACGAGATATCCTTATCTCCCTCCCACCAAGACAGGAAATTAACAAACGAGAAATCTAGTAAGCGGCATCAAGCAGAAAATGATTTTTTCTCCAAGAATTTAGTTCAGGAGACAAGTAGAATCTCTTCATTCCATGATTCGATGAAATATCTTGAATTTTATGTTGAATTACTAGGTGTATGTACATGTATCAATCAAGTGAATTTGGTTCTGGTGGGATCAATTCAATAAAAGAAAAAAGCAAT